ACCGTACAAGCCTGTTACATGAAATGCACCAAAACCAAAGCAAGCCACCCCTGAAAGAAATAAATGAATTCCAAAGATCTTGGGCAAATCCAAAGAGGGTTTTCCTGTACGTTCATCGGTAAATATTTCTAGATCCCAATATACCCAATGCCAGATAGCTGCCAAAAAGCATAAGCCGGAAAAAACAATATGTGCTCCAGCTACACCTTCGTAACTCCAAATACCTGGATTCGTTACAGTCCCTCCTGTGATACTCCAACCGCCCCATGAATTGGTTATTCCCAAACGAGTCATGAAAGGTATAACGAACATGCCCTGTCTCCACATTGGATCAAGAACAGGATCAGAGGGATCAAAAACTGCTAATTCATACAGAGCCATCGAACCGGCCCAACCAGCAACCAGAGCTGTATGCATTATATGAACAGAAATCAACCTACCAGGATCATTCAATACAACGGTATGAACACGATACCAAGGTAAACCCATGAAAAATACCCCTTTCTAAAAAAATAGACACTACGTAACTTTATTGCATTGGAATATACTATGACTATCCTATGGACCTCCCCTGTTCCGTGGATTTTTTTAGAACATGGGTGGATATTTGTTCTATTATGTTGGTAATAACGAAACAATTCTGTTCGTAGGAACAAAGAGAAGCAAATTTATTCTATACTCGATAAGTACCAATACGCAATGGGCAGTTTATACCAAGAAAATATGTCCATATTTATTCATTATTATAAGGTCGTATTCGTAATAATTTGACTTTATTCAGCCTGTCTTTTTTTATGAATATTTCTAATCTATAAATCTATAGATAAAATAAAAGAAAATATTATAAAGATAATAAAACCTTATTTTTACGTTTCCACATCAAAGTGAAATATAGTACTTAGTTCTTTTTCCTTCAACTAATGCCTATTGGTGTTCCAAAAGTACCTTTCCGACTTCCTGGAGAGGACGATGCATCTTGGATTGACGTATAGTGCGACTTGTCAGATCTATTGGGTCATATGGAATTTCCCCGTTCTCTCCCTCAATCGAGATATCCTCTGGTTCGCCCAAGAAAGCTGAATTGAATCATCGAAAATTTGGAGCGCGAACTTGATACTTTAATTAGATCCATTTTGGGGGTATTCATCTTATTATACTATTCTAAATTAGATTAGAATAATTTATGGTTGGCTTGGTTGAACTAAAAATGAAGTATCCAGGCTCCGTTTAGAAAAAACCCAATCTTGTAAGATTTCTATGATTCCTATATTCTTATTTGTTTATCCTATATTCTTATTTGTTTAATAAATACTTGGTGGAAGATATGAAAAAAATTGAAAAAAGAAAAAGTCATAACAAAAATAAATGGTAAGGGGGCATTTGTTCTATATGTGCAAATCCAAATCGGGCAGATCTTTACCCGGAGTAGAGCATAAACCTAAAAAGATGAAAGAGACCCGTTCAGGAACAAGAAAATACCATCGTGATTCGCATTAAATCTCGATGAAAGAATACATCAATGAGAAGTTAATTCGAGAAGTTTAGTGACTTCTTTCTATTATAAGAAAAAGGAGTCAAAACAAGTCTTTATTGAGAAATCGAATAAAAGGTCCTTTCGTTAGAAGTCAGAAAAACCTGCTATAGCTATAAAAAAGAATGAGGACTGGAATCTATACATTGATTCTTTTTTTTTTCGAAATTTTTTGAACCGTATGCATCAAAAGGTGCATGTACGGTTCCTAACGGATACAGCTTTACCCTAATCAACCGACTTTATCGAGAAAGATTACTTTTTTTAGGCCAAGGGGTTGATAGCGAGATCTCGAATCAACTTATCGGTCTTATGGTATATCTTAGTATCGAGGACGATACCAAAGATATTTATTTGTTTATAAACTCTCCTGGGGGGTGGGTAATACCTGGAATAGCTATTTACGATACTATGCAATTTGTACGACCAGATGTCCATACAGTATGCATGGGGTTAGCTGCCTCCATGGGATCTTTTCTCCTGGTCGGAGGAGAAATTACCAAACGTCTAGCATTCCCTCACGCTTGGCGCCAATGAGGTTTTTATTTGAAAGAAAAAAGAAGACTATGCCTTCGCCATATGAATATTAAGTAACAATAGCATGGCACTTCGAATTCGATATGAGAATTTTTTTTTTCAAAACGTTAGATTATGTATCGAGAGAGTAGTATGAGATAAAAAAGATTTCCGATTTTCTCTTATCTATCGGGAGTCCAGTTCAGCGTCACAAACTTTTTTTGTTTTCACACCGGGAGACTCTTAACAAAATTTTTGTTATGAAAGAGCGCGAAAAACAAGATATTGAATCAAAAAGAAACTTTGGGATTGCTGAATCACAGACAACAAAATTAAATAAATATATACAGCAACGGAGCCGTCATAGTATTTTGGAAATCCTCTCAAAGGAAGGATGGCTTTTTGATCATTTACCTACATTTACCTATCTGCCCCAAGTCTGATAGATTTTCCTTTTTTCTCTTTCTTCAAGGGTAAGGATCAATTTTATTGTAGAGCCGTATGCAATGCACAAATTATGCCTGTACGGTTGTTCAATTCTATCTTTTTTTATTATTCTTATTTTTCTTTTCTCTTCGCTTCATCATGCGAGATAAAGAAACCTTTTATTTTTATTATGATCATCAGGGTAATGATCCATCAACCTGCTAGTGGTTTTTATGAGACACAAGTGGGAGAATTTATCTTGGAAGCGGAAGAACTGCTGAAACTGCGTGAAACCATCACAAGGGTTTATGTACAAAGAACGGGTAAACCATTATGGGTTGTATCCGAAGACATGGAAAGAGATGTTTTTATGTCAGCAACAGAAGCACAAGCTTATGGAATTATTGATCTTGTAGCAGTTGAATGAAAATAATGTAACATACATGGATTTCACGCAAATCCATGCATGAGATTTAATCTCCGAGGTTCTTAATTCTTTTAAATATAAGTATAAGTAATTCATAATCAAATCATCCGGTTAGGATTAATCTAAACCAGCCCATTCATTATGTATACGATTCAACATGCCAACGATTAAACAACTTATTAGAAATACAAGACAGCCAATCAAAAATGTCACCAAATCCCCTGCGCTTCGGGGATGCCCTCAGCGCCGAGGAACATGTACTAGGGTGTATGTGCGACTCGTTTAGATCGTGAGCTGGCACAAAAAAAGAAAACTGCTTTTACAGTATCAAGGATCAATACCGCTGAATAGGATAGAATGGAAGAAGGAATTTCATCCACTATATAAAATAAAAAAATCTATAATATCTCTTCATTGTGTATGAAATTTATGGTTTTCGTTGGTGCAAATCCAATCACCTCAATTTAAGGTGAGAGACAATTCTCCATTGATAGCAAACGGTTATCCATTAAGCGGAAGAAATCTTATTTTAAAAACAAAAAGATTAAAGATTAGGTCCCCACTTTGGCAAGAACGGACTAACAGGGTCAGCTACCCAGCTAACTTTCATAATTAAATACCGTTACTGTATAGGTAGATCTCATTGTGAAAGACCTATTACTTTACTGGATAATTCATGGGTAGAGCCAAAGAGTGGGAACTATACAAGTTCCCAATAACATAAAGTAAAGGCTCCGGTGTATAGAAAAGACCTCACCGTTTAAGAAGTAACCATAAAAACGATGGAACCCACTTTTTATTTTTTTATTTACTCTATTTTTAGACACCTAACAGAAGACAATTTCGTATTTCGCAGTGAAATATCTAAAAAAATCGTGGTCGGGGAGGTTATAGTAGCCAAAGCCATTGGAATTTTAATTTTATACATTGGAAAAATCCGTTTTGTTATTAAAAGACTAGGAAAGGGGAAAAGAATAACTGAAAGAACGGAAATCAATTAGTTATTCATCAAAGGTTCATTTATTCAATGACTAGAATTAAACGGGGATATGTAGCTCGGAGACGTAGAACAAAAATTCGTTTATTTGCATCAAGCTTTCGAGGAGCTCATTCAAGACTTACTCGAACTATTACTCAACAGAAAATAAGAGCTTTGGTTTCGGCTCATCGGGATAGGGATAGGCAAAAGCGAAATTTTCGTCGTTTGTGGATCACTCGAATAAACGCAGTAATTCGCGAAAATAGAGTAACTTATAGTTATAGTAGATTAATACACGATCTATATAATAAACAGTTGCTTCTTAATCGTAAAATACTTGCACAAATAGCTATATTCAATAGGAATTCTCTTTACATGATTTCCAATGAGATCATAAACGAAGTAGAATCCACCGGAATAATTTAAACGGAGTTCCCCGGAGAATGAACTCCGGGAGGATAGAATAAAAATTACTATGAGTAAATATTTTAAAATATTCAAAATGAATAAACACGTTCAATAAAAAAGTTTATTCTTTTCCGATTTAGTATTTATATTACGACACGATAATTCAATCTAGATTCTCGGATCTTTCGAGCAAAAAAAATACCAATCCGAACTCAAAGGAGGGTTGGAATTATAATTTTAGTGAAGAAAGAGTAAGGCGGCTAGTTATTACTAGTTCTAAGACCAGTAGTTCTGGGGGCCGACTCGGTTCTTTCAAATTGTTTCTCATTATTGAGAAAGGGTAACAAAGATAAAATACGAGCTTGTTTTATGGCAGTAGTAATTAATCGTTGTTGTTTCAAGGTCAATCTATTCACCCGTCTAGATAATATTTTTCCTTGTTCACTAATAAACCGACTAATTAAACTCATGTTTCTATAATCAATTCGATCCCCCGATTCAATCGGGGGCAAACGCTTACGAAAAGTTCTCTTGGATTTAAGAAAAGGTCGCTTGGATTTATCCATGGTTTGTTTGTTTATTCCTTATCCAGAAAATCCTATTTTGGTTAAAATGAATTAGAATTCAGAAATAGGATTTTTTTTATATATGTTATATTATATTATAGTTATATATAATTTTTTCTATTTCCTTGAAGGGAGGTACTCTATTTTTTTATCTCCCCATGAATGGTATGTTTGGAACAATAGCGACAGAATTTTCTCAATTCTAATCGATTAGGCGTATTCTGTCGGTTCTTTTGAGTAATATATCTGGAAATGCCCATCAATCTCTTACTCTTATTAGCACCGTTTCGGACACAAGCGGTACATTCCAAAATTACCCTTAGTCGGACATCTTTACCCTTGGCCATGAACCTCCTTTTAATTTTTGATTTACTCAACTCTTCTATTTTCAATTTGAAACGAAGAAGAAAGGCAGGAAAAAATATAAGTTACTCACTTCAAATCTAAAAGATCAATAAAGTAATGAAAATCGTAGAAAATGTAAATAATACAATGATTTCTAAACTCTATTTACAAATTGAAATACAGTTGTAAAATACTCTTGCCTTAGACCCACATTTCTATTCTACCCCATTCCGATATTCATGTAATTCAAACTTGAATCTGAGTCTCACAGACATTGAATCCGTTTTGATTCTTTCTCTTTCCTCCCTTATTCTAAATTCTAAAAAGGGAAAAAAGAGAAAAGAGGGGGGGATTAGTCACAAATATTTGATTGTATCTTTAATCTTTTTAATTCCTTTCCATGTCAATAACTAGAATGAAAAAAGGGGAATGTCAACGCATCCGGAAAAAAACGATTAATCTCTATCAATAAACCCGCTAAAGCTCCAAACCATAACGTGCTTAGAACTGGTGCCACGGAGAGATATGTTTTTAGATCTCGCATTCAAAACCCTCCTTCTTTTATTGTAATACATAAAAATAATGCATATATGATCAGATATGTAGTTAAGGACCTCTTCTAGTTGTACACAGAATCCCTAATTCAAATTGAATTAAATTATACAAATTATACAATAATCTATTAAATAAATCATATTTTTCTTTTATTAAAACAGAAAAAAATACCCCCTACTTACCGAGTATTTCCTAAATAACCTAAATAATTTATATATTATACTTTTACGGTGGGTTCTGTATTTCATATGTATACAAGTCTTTTACTATTATTTATATGTTAAATGAAACCAAAAAGACGAAATGGGCATAAATTTTATGTATATCTGTGGAGAAAATAACAATGTGGAAAACAAGACAGGAATTCTCTACAATGACACTGTAGAGAAATTGAAGGGATGTAGCGCAGCTTGGTAGCGCGTTTGTTTTGGGTACAAAATGTCACGGGTTCAAATCCTGTCATCCCTACTTATTACTGTTCAAAAGACAAAAAATACAAAAGAGCAGTAACGAGGGATCCGTTGAGATCGATTCAAAACAAAAGAGAATCCTTTTCTTTAGGGTCTTATCTAGAAAGCGCTCTTAGTTCAGTTCGGTAGAACGTGGGTCTCCAAAACCCGATGTCGTAGGTTCAAATCCTACAGAGCGTGATTTTTTTCTTTCTTAGATCGTGAAATAAATTCAGTAACTTGTACAGCAATCGGAATTTGACCTCCTGTAAACGAGGAGGTCAATTCAAAAAGGAGATGTTAATTAATCAAAGGTCCAACTGATCACCCCGCCTGTATTGTAAATATGCAGTTACGAATAATCCAGCCAAAGTAATAGGAATTAGGCCTAACACGATTCCAAATAGAGAAACTTCAATCATTTCATTTTGTTTGAAAGGAGAAAAAAATAGGTAATATCTATACCTAAATATTAATCCGAATTGGCACGAATCTCAATGACCAAGAATGGACAATTGGCGCGTTAAGTAACTAATGATTGATTTCATTTCTTTTTATGGATTTTGTTTTTCAAATATTCATTTTAAATAAGTCGTATTTTGCTCAGACCAATCAATAGAGCTGACGTTATAGTTAAAGCCGCTAGTAGAAAACCGAAATAACTGGTTATAGTAAGCATGAAGGAGCTAAATGAATTTTTTTATGCATATAGTTCTAAAGCACTTACCTAAGTTTCTATTTTTTCAAAATAGTAGGATAGGCCAAAATACCAATGGAAAGAATAATTTTCAATTGAAATGAAAGTTTTAGATTCATCTATCATTATAGACGGCACTAACAAAGAAAAAGTAACAGGCATATAAAGCGAAATTGATTCATCTGTAACATCTATTCATCCCACGATTTCAATCAACCAATTCTATTTTTTGAAGAACTCCTGGGTAAACTAATAATAGGAACTGGGTCGTGTAACTTCATTCAAAAAAGAAACTCTTTTTTCATTATTCAATCATTTTTTTTTATCATTTCTTCTATTTTTGATAAAAGAGTAACTTATCAAGCTTTTTACTTTACCTTAATTTTAACTCATTACATTAAGTATATAATTAGAGGCTCATTCACATAATATCTCGAGTCAATGAGAAGAAAAAAGTGATCACACGATCACTTAAGAGCCTTTGGGTAGAGATCCAATCAATACATCATAATTATTTATTATTTTTTTCTTTCACCGAATATGATCTAGTATTCTTTTTTGCTACTGGGCAATTAACCAATTTCTTAAAATGCCAAGTAAA